GTCAACGGTTGATCCAATTTGATAGATTCGCCTTCGGAAACGAGAAGTTCCGGCCCTGGGGGGATAATATGAACCACTAGACGTCCATCCGATGCATCCGTTATGCTTACTTCGTATCCCCCCTTTTCTTTTCGTATGATTTTACTTACTATACCGGCTGCTGTAGCATTATAAACTGTATTGTTACTCTTGCTCCCGTCGGGATAAATCTGACCTCTTCCCCTGTTTCCGCCGACATAGATCGGATATTTTAAGAAGTGACTATCTTTCTTAGTAGCGGGGTCTGGAGAAAGAATAGGAAAGGTGATTTCACTATAGTTCTGACCGGGAACAGGGCCTATGACAAGAATATTTTTTTTATTGGGGCGATAGCTCTGAAAAGACAGATTGCCTACCTTTTCTTTCATCTCGGGGGAAATACGATTGGGAGGGGCTAATTCAAACCCCTCCGGTAAAATCAGAACAGCTCCGACATTCAAAGTGCCCTTTTTACCATTAGCAAGAACTTGTTTCAGTTGCATATCATAAGGAATTCGAACAACTGCCTCAAATACAGTATCGGGAAGTACCGCTTGTGGAACCTCAATATCCACAGGCTTATTAGCTAAATGACAATTGGCGCATACAATACGCCCGGTCGCTTCGCGCGGATTTTCATAACCCTGCTGGGCAAAAATGGGATAAGCACTTGAAATAGATGTCCGAGTTAGCATATAGAGCATGATCGATACGGAAATGGATCGAGTAATCCGTTCCTTTAGCCAAGAAAAAGTATTTCTAGTTTGCATGGTCCAATCCTTGATACGGAAAATTTCTACAATAAATTGAGTAGGTTACTAATCGAGTTTCCTATCCACGATTCTGCTATTGACGGGAATATTGTTAGGGGAATAAAATAGAGGATCAATCCCCCGGGTTCATCAAAATGGAAAAAGTAAGGACGAGTTGCAATGCTTTCCTTATGTACAACTACAAAGGACAAAACATTCGAATTCGATGAATTTCATATTCATCGATCATTTTTCACTTATTGAATGATAAATCACTACAAGTGACGGAGATAGACGAGTTAAATAATAGAAAACCCAATATTTAAAAATGCTATCTAGAATGACTGGAAAAATACAAACAAGACAAGATATAATTTGATCATTATGAACAAATCCAAAATCTTTGTAGACAGAGCTAATTAGTAGTTCCCAACCACGGGTCGAATGAAATCCGAGACATAAATCGGCTAATAAAAGAATAGAAAGCGCTTTTGTTGTGTCACTTAAGTTATATAGGAATTCCTGAGTCCACGAGTTAAGAGTCCCAAGTTCTGTATTCCCCAAAATAGAATAACCACTTAGAATAAGGAAAGAGAAAAAATTTGTTGATAAGTACAAAATCGTATGAATACGATCCGCGTTGTGCATCTTGATTAATTGGATTGTTTCGTTCTGGAGTCCTATACGAAGGTTTTGGAGAGGTGTTTCCGCGTATTCCTTGATCATTTCGTCCAAAAGGAGAAGTTCATCTAAGTCTATGAATTTTTCGAGAATACGCTTTTCTTCAATCTCGTTTAAAAAAGTTTCGGATTGCGCAGTATTCCACCAATTAGTAACCCAAGATTCTAGACTTTTATTAAATAAGAGAGAAATAGACCGGGGCAAAAAGACTATCGATGCAAGATATAAAAGAGGAGTAAATGCTTTCTTTTTTGCCATTTTTTCATCTATGAATTGTTAATGAACCCCCTCAGTTGTCGACGCGAGGCCCTCTAATATTTCGCTTACACACGAGTTCTATTGAAAGGGATCGAACCGAGGAATCTCTTCAATCTTTTTCTTTGTGCGTTAGGCCTTACGAGAAAGAGTACAGAAATTGACTTCCGAAGCTACTTGGAATTCGAATGAATACCGAATCCCAAAAATCTTCTTTTTCGAGATATCAACTCCATTGGGTAAAAGTCTCTCCCTTCGAGGCGTACCTGAAAGAACAACGTTAAGGAATGAATCTGATTCATATTTTGAGACGAAAGAACTCCCTTTCTATTATGCTAGAAAAATTTCACTGACTCTGAGGAGTCAGGGAGCGAAGAATTGCGGGACGTTTCTGAAGAAACTTGTGATGATCAAAAATGAGCAGCAAACCAAAGCAGGAATTGACTAGTTATCCGTAATCGTTATAAGGGATCCAATTGTTTGGACAGTAAGGAGCCCAAAAACAGATAAGGCGTGTCGATTGAAAAAAAAATTACATATGATCTATCGGAATCTAAAGTTTCAAGTTCACCAAGTCTAGATTTTTCTATTTTGATTTAGAGATATTGGACTTAAAATAGAAAATAGAAACTGGGAAAGTTTTTTTCTAAATGGTTGCGGATGCGAGAAATCTATTGTTTCAATTTATTACTTCTTGTTATTATTGAATTGAATTGTGTAGATTTACATCCCCATAAAAGACCCCAAAATCAAAGGCGTTTTGTTTTCGACTTATCCCTTAGACGCCTACTTTCGTTCGAATCCATCTTCGGAATAAACCTCAGTTTCGTTATGTTATAGACATTCATGATAGAAAGAGAGGATTCGTGAGTTTTTCCCCTCCTGCTGAGAAATTTTCTTACAGTTCTGTAAAGACTTCAATGGGTACACGCAAGAAATAGGCCAATTTCGCAGCTTTTTGTTCAATTTCCCACGCAGTCAAATTCTCATCAGTACGAGTCAATGGAAAGGCTCCCTGTCCTCGGATATCCATATAAAGGACACGACGAGCATAAAGACCCTCTTGAACTTCTATTCGGACGGACTGAATATCTTTTATAAGGAATTGGAGAAAGATACGCCGATTTTGCCCGGGAAATCCCCAACGAAAGATACAAACGATTCCTTCTTTTCGATCGAATCGATCATAACCACTACCTACATTCCAAGAAATTGTGCACCACAAATAGGAGCTAATAAAAAGACCCGCGATCCCATAGAAAGACATCACAATCCCTTGTGGAAAAAAAACAATTTGTTGAAACGGAAATAAAGAGATCCAAGTTCTACCAAGATAACTCGAAGTTCCAACCAACAAGAATCCTAATGAACCTAAAAAAAGGATCACAGTCCAGCAGAAATTACTTGTTTTTCGAGATCCCGTTATCGGTTCTATCCATATCTGTTCTGATCGACAACTCATACTTGATCCGGTTTCAGTTTCTTGGAATTCAGAGAATATCCCAAATGAATTTGACTTTAGTCTTTCTGTTTCCGAAGTAACTCTCATCAACTAGCACTAGTTTGATAGGAACTTTTAAGAGTAATTCATTAAGGAATAATTCATTAAATTGATTAGATCTAAACTACCTTCGTACGACCCCACTAAAGATATCCACATACTCCATTTACCCATATATCGTGGTTCTGCCGAGATAAGAGTTTTTGGAAGCTGCTTCGACCACTTTTTACTAATACCGGCGTTATTAGAGAAGTCTAAAACCAAACGAATGAGATTTTCTCCCATCGGTTCTAAACAATCTTATTTTTTTGAACATAAAGAAATAAAGACGCCATTGTGATTGCCGGAAATACTAGGCCTACTAAAGGTACCAAAAAAGAGGGAAAGTTAAGAATTGTCATAGAATGTGTACCTCGATTTACTAGTTGTACCTCTTATTATTATTTAATCGATATTCTATTATACGAAAATATCGATTAAATAATAATAAGAGTTCTCCAAGTTCGTGCTCCTAACCTGTTAATTTTCCTTTTCGTCGAGTTCGAGTAACCGTTCGAGAGCACCTATCCAATATCCCATCTCTGCATTGTGTTGAAACTCGTCCGAGGTTTCGCGCTCGAAGGCCTGGGTCGATCGGAAAGCAATGGCAAGTTTTGCCGTTTCAAAAGACATCGGAGTTTTTGAAATTTTTTCTAAATTTTCATTGATGAAATTTTTTCCTTCCACTTTGGCGAGGTCGAAGACGTCCCGTAAACTGCCCATGGACAGGCCCTTATAAACAGCTTCGTTACACCTCGGTAGAAGATACGTAACGGCCATTCGGTCAAATATGGAACTTCGGCGCCGACCGCGGTTCAAAAGACGCATAAATCCTCTACAAATTAGATCAAATAACGAATCCGTTTTAAGCCCCCTCTTCACAATATAAAACTTGACAAGCCGGTCAAACAGGGAATTTGTTTCAAGACCCTTGTTTACCGTATATACATACATAAGGACACCCCTATCAACCCAATTACTCGTTGGTAATTCTAGGTTTAATAGGTACGCCAGGGCAAGTTTGTGCCCAGGCGTAGTCCGTTCAACCCCCCATGCTTCCAAATATTTAAGAAGCATGGTGCAAAACAATAAATCAAGTTTATGATCCCATAAGGCCCGAAATAGGGGCCTGTCCATTTCAAATTTTGGATATTTTGGAAAGTTCATTTTTTTCAATATATCTATACAATGTTTGGATAAAAATAGATTTTCTATATCTTCTATATCTTCTATATCTATTCTATAAAAATAGAATAAAGTAACTAAAACTTAACTAAATGAGCAATCTAAAAGTTAAAGAAATATCCCGCTCTGGTTTCTATTAGGAAGTATAGCAACAACAAAAAAGAAAGTCAAGTGGTTTCGTTAGATTCTCTATATAGATATCGAAAAAGAAAAGGATCTTTTTCTGCCCGAGTTGGAAGTTTCTATAACCTACCATGCCTTTTAGCCAAAGCGTAAGATATTTTTTTCACTAGAAAGCGTAAGATATTTTTTTCACTAGAAAGCGTAAGATATTTTTTTCACTAGAAAGCGTAAGATATTTTTTTCACTAGAAAGCGTAAGATATTTTTTTCACTAGTCTTTGACATTCTCAATGATGAAAAATCAAAAAAAGAAAGAGAGCAAAGCCTACTATCGGAATTGAACCGATGACCATCGCATTACGAATGTGATGCTCTACCTTCTGAGCTAAGTAGGCTGACATAGGAGAAATTCGACATGTCTAGGAATTCAATAAACTCTCAGAATCCTTGCTTGCTAGTAACTATTCGAATACAATTTTTTTGCAATTCTCAGCTATTCAGCATAAATAGGAATCAAAAACAAGAAAATATAGAATTGCAAAAAATCTGACATCTTAGAGAACATAACGATTCATTTGGGCTTATCGAATTTCGACTGCTTTCTCACAAGAATATTATAGATTATTGAATAAGAAATGAATAAATCTTCCATTTTTTTTTGTTTTTGAATTCAACCGACATTTGAAATTCTTTTGAGTACCCTTCTCTCTTTTCTTCCCTATCATCTATCTTGCAAATTCTAATTCTTGAATGGAATTCTTAGTTCTAATAAATGAGACATGCCGCCGCTTTCATTCGTAAAGGTGGAATTTAGGACAAAAAATCGACCGTTTAAGTAACAGAAATAACATAGAAAAATGATCGGACGGAGGACAGATAGATATCTGGGATGGATCCACTTATATTGAATTGTAGAGACATAAATGATAAAATCGTTTTTGATTGGACCAAAAAGCAAAGATGAGAAAAGACTTTTTCGAGATAGCAATAAGTCTCTACGAAATTCAATAGTGCCGGTAGAAATAAAAGACAAGTGGGAAGGACATCACAGTGAGATCCAAATCTCAAAGGGGGATATGGCGAAATTGGTAGACGCTACGGACTTAATTGGATTGAGCCTTGGTAGGGAAACTTACTAAGTGAGAACTTTCAAATTCAGAGAAACCCTGGAATTAACAAAAATGGGCAATCCTGAGCCAAATCCCGTTTTCTGAAAACAAGGTTCGGAAAGCGAAAATCAAAAAGGATAGGTGCAGAGACTCAATGGAAGCTGTTCTAACAAATGGAGTTGATTGTCTTCCAGGAATCTTGCTCTTGAAACTTCAGAAAGAGTGAAGGATACCCCTAATATACATAGGTAAGGTATAATACTAGAAAATATCAAATGATTAATGACGACTCGAATCTGTATTTTTTCTATGAAAAATGGAAGACTTCTTGTGGATCGAGCCAGATTCAAGAATGAAGAAACAAATCATTCCCTCCAGAGTCTGAGCGATCTTTTTAAGAATTGAGTCATTGGCCGAGAATAAAGAGAGAGTCCCATTCTACATGTCAATATTGGCAACAATGCAATTTATCGTAAGATGAAAATCCGTCGATTTTAGAAATCGTGAGGGTTCAAGTCCCTCTATCCCCAAAGAGCCCCTTTCGCTGTCGATGAGTCTATCCTTTTCTTTCTATTGATCCTTTTTTTCGTTAGCGCTGCCAAATTCCTTCTCTTTCCCATTCACCTACGCTTTTCCAAACCGCTCTGAACGGAAAGGTTTTTCTCTTCTCACGATGGGATAGAGTATACATAACATCTTTGAGCCAGGAATCACCATTTGAATGTGAATGATTCACAATGGAGATTTTGATTCATCCTGAAACTTCCTAAGTTGTTCTTTTGACGATCCAATCAATTCGGGGACCTGGACGAGACTTTCGAATATCCTTTCAATTGACATCTACCCAACTTCTCGAGTAAAATGAGGATGCAGTATCGGGAATAGTCGGGATAGCTCAGCTGGTAGAGCAGAGGACTGAAAATCCTCGTGTCACCAGTTCAAATCTGGTTCCTGACACACGATTCATTTGGCTGAGCCTCTAGAAAGTAATTGAGATGAATCGAGATACATTTGGATTACATTCATTAAGAGTCTAGATCATAATAGATATTAGTCCTCTCGTTTTTTAGAGAGATATCCCATCTATTTTGATTTGATAGATGGGTAAAGACTTTCTTAGACAAAGTATCTAAGAAATGAGATTCTCGATTTCGATTCTTTTGAGTTGATTTATCCTCTCCTTCAAAAAAACGAATAGAAATCGAATCCGATACCCTTTCATTCCCTTGTATTTTTTCAAATTCTATTTTTGCATTGCCTCCTAGATTCCATGCCTTTATTAGAGTCCGTCTAAGTGATGTGCGCACGACAAAGTTCATGATGCAGAACTCATTTGCTTCAGTCTATTGGCTTGGATCCTCCGAAATACCGATCTTCCAATTTGAGAATCCCAATGAAGCCCTAAGTGTCCTGTCTTCTTTGTTATCCTAGCCAGACTACAAATGAGACCTAAATTCCTATGTTTCACCGAGAACAGAGCCTGGAATCTATAGAATTCTAGAAGTGAAGATCCATGGTTTCGCATTCAATGAGCATCTTGGATTTCATAAAAGTTGGGGGCAATATAATCTTTACGCAAGGGCCACCCTATCCAACTTTCAGGCATTAAAATACGTTTCAAACGCGGATGATTAACATAAGAGATTCCCACCATATCGTAGGATTCCCGTTCTTGAAAATCCACACTTTTCCAAACCCAGAAAACAGAGGGAATTCTCGGATCCCTCCTCGAGGCAAATACTTTTATACAGACCTCTTCGGGTTGATCCACGCCATACTTTATTCTCGTAAGATGATACACACTAGCTAAGAGTCCGCCCGGTGCTACATCATAGGCACACTGGGAACGTAGATAATTGTAACCATATACATAAAAAATGACAGCAATGGAATGCCAATCCTCGGCCTTTATTTGGAAAGTCTCTATTCCGTGGTAATCAAAGCCCAAAGATCTATGAATTAGCCCGTGCTTGACTAGCCAAGCAGACAAATGACCCTGCATCTTTTTTCTCTCTCCCGCATTTTTTTGATAAGTCTTTCACCCAGTTCCGATGAAATTTATGAAGATTGAGCCATGACTTGTGATTTGCTTTTATTCTGTACAAAAGAATCCTGTCTAATTCACGAATTCGTGGAAAGCGACGGAACTTTTTCTTTTGTATTTGAAAAAGGTTTCGAGCGGTATCTCTGAAGTAGATGGCGGTTGAGAAAGGCGTCCTTGATCATAATTTCCAGTATGACTACTCTTAAACTTGTGAGAGGTCGTAAAACAACGATTCCTTCGCTGAGACCGAATTCTATCTGCATAGATTTCTCGAGATATTTTTTTTCGAAGTTTTGTTATAGCATCTATCACTGCTTCTGGTTTAGGTGGACAACCCGGCAAATAAATATCCACAGGAATTAGCTTATCCACGCCGCGGATCGTACTATAAGAATCGGTACTGAACATCCCTCCTGTAATGGTACATGCTCCCATAGCAATCACATATTTAGGGTCTGGTATTTGTTCATATAATCTCACTAAGGAAGGGGCCATTTTCATTGTTATGGTTCCGGCGGTTAAAATGAGGTCTGCTTGTCTAGGACTTGAGCGTGGGACTAGTCCATACCGATCAAAGTCGAATCGTGAGCCTATTAGTGAAGCAAATTCAATGAAGCAACAACTGGTACCGTAGAGAAGCGGCCATAAACTAGAGAGTCTTGACCAATTTGAAAGATCATTTGGGGTAGTTGAAATAACTGCATTTTGGGTTGTTCGATTAAGTAAGGGAAAGTCCATGGAATTCATAACTGTCTCAATTTTTCCTTTTTTCTTTTTATTATCTCAATATTTCGGAGCTAAGACCATTCCAAGGCCCCCTTTCGCCATGCATAAAGCGAACCAACAATTAAAATAAGCACAAAAATAAAAGCTTCCAGAAATACAGATACACCCAATAGATCGAAACTCATTGCCCATGGATAAAGAAAAACCGTTTCAACATCAAAAACAACAAAAACGAGAGCAAACATATAATACCGAATTCGAAATTGTAACCAAGCCTCGCCGATAGGTTCGATACCGGATTCATAACTAGAAAGTTTCTCTGGCCCTTTGCGAATGGGGGCTAAGACTCCCGAAATAAAAAAGGCCAAAATAGGAATAAGACTGGATATGATTAAAAATGCCCAAAAAATGTCATATTCGTAAAGCAGAAGCATAGATGCACTCCTATGAATGTGGAAATAGACCGGATTCGCCAATTCGACTTGAATTCCAGAACTGTTTAGTTAAAGCAAGAATTTCTTTTCATCGCAGTCTGACCTAGGATTTTATATGAATAGAAACTCTATTTTCGTCCGTATTTTAGATCAAAAACAAAAAATCTTTCTCCTTTTCTTTTTCTATATCGATATAGAGAATCTAAAGGAAAGAACTGGATATTTCTTTAGCCAATTCATCTCCTTATTCTTTGAATAGTCCATTTGAGTCAATTTCACTTGATTTCTCATTTAGTTCAGTTTGAGTTTAGTTTTATTCTGTAAAATGAAATTTCACTAATAAGAGTGAAATATAAATAAGAGGAAGGAGTCTTTATGTCACGTTACCGAGGACCTTGTTTGAAAAAAATACGCCAGCTGGGGGCTTTACCGGGCCTAACGACTAAAAGTCCCAAAGACCCAAAGGATCGCAGAAACCAATCGGGGTCTTGGAAAAAATCCCAATATCGTATTCGCCTAGAAGAAAAACAAAAATTGCGTTTTCATTATGGTCTTACAGAACGCCAATTGCTTAAATACGTTCGTCTCGCCGGAAAGGCCAAAGGTCCGACGGGTCAGATTTTACTACAATTACTTGAAATGCGCTTGGATAACATTCTTTTTCGATTGGGTATGGCTCCGACTATTCCGGGAGCTCGCCAATTAGTTAACCATCGACATATTTTAGTAAATGGTCGGATCATAGACATCCCAAGTTATCGTTGCAAACCCCGAGATACTATTACGGCAAAGGATGACGTAAAATCTAAAGTTCTAATTCAAAATTCTCTCGATTCCTCTCCTCACGCGAAATTACCAAACCATTTAACGCTTGACCCCGTGCAATATAAAGGATTCGTCAATCAAATAATAGATCGTAAATGGGTCGGTTTGGAAATAAATGAATTGCTAGTCGTAGAATATTATTCTCGTCAGACTTAAAACGAAAATAAAAAATTTTTCTAATAAGATAAAGTAATAAGGTAAAATGCGGACAACCTTGCTCCCTTTCGGCGAAGTAAATTACCCTAAGGTTAAGAGAAAGAAGGGTTTGAGCCGTATTTTTCGTATCATAGATCGAGAGGGAGACTTTCTTTCCTTATCTCCCCCTTTCTTTACAGTCTTTTACGTGCCACAGCCATTCGGAATAGAGAATCTATATCAAAGAACGGTCGAACTGTATGGAAGACTGATATCGCTTCTTATTTGATCTATTGGGGTTAGTAAGATCGGTGTGTTAGGTGCAGGTACGGAAAGAGAGGGATTCGAACCCTCGGTAAACAAAAGCCTACATAGCAGTTCCAATGCTACGCCTTGAACCACTCGGCCATCTTTCCTACATAATGATTATGACACAAAAACCGAGTGAATTGCGAGTCATTTATCGGAATTATTGGGTAGGTCCGACTAATCAACTCTAACGAGAAAAAGCGATCAAAATAGAAAATTTTTGATCCAAGTCAAAGAAAAATCTTTCCTTCGAGGCTCCCGAGATAAAGAGAAAATTGCTTTACTTGCGAAAACGGTTAACTCTTCCTGTTTGCCAAAACAAGGTTCTCTTCTTTGTCGGCGTATCCCTCTCTTCCCGATTCAATCACGAAATTAAAAATTAGAACAAATCGACCGATTGAGGGATCTATATTTTATAGACGGGAATTAATGGATCTCTTTCGATCATCATTCTAGTTAGACTAGGATTCGATACCCTACCCTAAGACTTCTCAAACTCCTTTCCAATCTCGGTTTCGAATTATCAACAACAAAGCTCTAGGCCATCGATCTAGTACACATTTCTAAACTATCTTTTCTATGGGCTTGTTTTTCTATTTGAATTGTCTCCTGTATCCCCGCTATGTACACAAGACAAAATAAAAGAGGCGGTTATTCTCTTCTTATCAGAGACTGATTATGAGTCTTCGATCCTTTTTAACTTGAATGTCATCGCCATCGTTTCCTTCGTTGGTTATACGATTCCATTAGAATGAAATCGAATCCGGTTGCACTATTTTGTTTTTCGTTCTTATCAATTCCTGTGAAAAGGAAGAATTTGAATAGTGACTAGTTGAATAGAGGGCACATATATATTTTTTTTTATTTTGAATGACTCTATTTTTATGTTATTTCGTACTGTACTATTCTTTTCATTGTGGGATCCTGTTTCCATGAGAGAGAGTGCTAAGAATTTTCGAATGGATTGCTGCCTATGCCTAGACCGCGGATAAATGGAAATTTTATTGATAAGACCTTTTCAATTGTAGCCAATATCTTATTACGAATAATTCCGACAACTTCAGGAGAAAAGGAGGCATTTACTTATTACAGAGATGGTGCGATTTGATTTTTTTATTCCTCTTAATCTTACGAGAAAGACACGCGATTCGGGATCGGGATAAAAAGAAAAAGAAATCTACGCTTGTTGAAGGTAAAGTTTGGAAAGAGAACAACTCCTTCTGTTGTGTATCCTCGATTAATGCAGCCTCAGATCCTAAGTTTGAATTGTCGATTCTAGTATTGAGCGAAGGTTTATACCTATCGGTTCGTTATTACAGGTCAAGCCTACGCTACTAGTACCAATAGGCAGCAGAGGAGAAGAAGCACTACACCCGGGAATCCAGAACACAAAAACTTTGTGAGACATTATCCCTTTCCTTAGCGGGCTCGGGACTACGAAGAATGGTTGGGACAACAAACATCCATCGTGTTTGTATTTTGGATACCCGTAGAACCGTCGAAGGCTCTTGAAGTGACTCATTCCTGGAAATTCGGGGGCGCTGAGAACAAAGAAATTGTTGGAGTTATCATTTCTCTCTAGTACCAATATGCTCGATGTTAAGAAAGGATCTCTTGCAGGAAGGTTGGCTAGAGATTTCGTGTAAAAACACCAGCCCTGTTCAGTTCATAATGAGAATATTTTTATCTTTTTTGATACCCTGTCTTATTTTCATTATGTACATAAGAGAGGAGCCGTATGAGATGAAAATCTCATGTACGGTTCTGGAACGGAGATTCTTTGAATTGAATGACGACCGTAACGGATGTCAGCGCAATCCGAAGGCAATTATGCGGAAGCTTTGCAGAATTATTATGAAGCTATGCGACTCGAAATTGATCCCTATGACCGAAGTTATATACTTTATAACATAGGACTTATCCACACAAGTAACGGAGAACATACGAAAGCTTTGGAATATTATTTTCGAGCGCTAGAACGAAACCCATTCTTACCACAAGCTTTTAATAATATGGCCGTGATCTGTCATTACGTGCGACTATCTCCACTATAGAAAGAAAGATCAAATCCGCTAGTCAAGACTAGAAAAAGAGGCTTTCTACCTATGCATCGTCTAAAGGAACGATTTTTATGAGCTGTAGAAAAGAACGAACCTTCTTCGAAGTAGAAATCTGAAGAAAGCGATATGCCCAGCTCTTTTCTTCTATGGATAAAGGATCTAATTGATAGAGTAAGCGCCGTAAAGATCAATTCGCGAAGTTTTGTACCGATACAACCCTAACTGCTTACTTAGGTCATGATGTGCGATCAATGTTAGGAATCCACTTATGTAATAGAGTGGACCTACTAACGACTTAAGGTATT